TATAACAAAGGAACAGATCAGATGAAAATAAAAGAAATTCCCAGAGAAATTCCATATAGAAATTGGATAGACCCTTTATTCAATTTATCTATTTTTTTCATTGATAGGAGGCCTCTTGTGTCACATCCAATCCAATGAACACACCATTTTCATGAAGTAAAAAACCAAACTTATGGGACGTGGATAAATAGATCTATTTATCCACGATCCAATTATATTTGTTCAATACACTATTGTCAATATGAACGTTGAAAACAAAAGAAATGCAATTGAAAAAAAGGGGGGGGGAAGAAGAGGAGGTAGGAAAAGTCTCGGGTTTATTTAATATAACTAAAGGTACAATAAACAAGCTTAACCCCTTGTTTGTTGGTGGAATCCCAACAAAAACCGCCCGATTGAGAATAATCCCATAATTTTATGGATTCTGTTATTTCATCTATTGACTCAATCCTTTTTCTACCCGTCTCATATCATATCAAGAAAAGAGATTTTTGTCGTTATTTATTTCTAGAATATGAGATTCTACGGGAGCAATATAATAGTAAATAGAGCAAGAAAAAAGGGGAATAATGAAAAAAAAAATCCCGCAAAGTTAGTGTATGGGTAACCCCCCTCTTTCTTTTTCCTCTTTCATTCATTTTAGTTCGTTTGATTAACATTAACTCGAAGTTCCTTAAATACCTCTGCCTTCTTTGAAATATCATGAACGGTTCCCGTGGGTTGAGCCCCCCTTTCAAGGAAATATAGAATAGCGGGAACGTTTGAATAAGTTTGATTCTTTATCGGATCGTAAAAACCCACCTTCCGAAGATCTCTTCCTTCCCTTCGGGATCGAACATCAATTGCAACGATTCGATAGATGGCTCATTGGGATAGATGTAAATGAACAATGCCCCCCCTAGAAACGTATAGGAGGTTTTCTCCTCGTACGGCTCGAGAAAGAATGATTCGAATTTATGCATATAGTACCAAATAGATCGATAAAATCATCAAATTTATTAGACTATGATTTAATTCGTTTTTTTGTTCTTGCCCCCCCAAAAAAACCATTCGTACTCATAACTCAAGTTGTATAATTCTCAAAGAGTTCAAAGGAAAATCCTTAGGCTTAGGCATTTCGTTTATTGAGCTGTCTTTAACCCCCTTTTTTGTCTCGTTTAGAATCCATTTTTAGATCCCTCACTCTGACCGTTGAGACAATTGAAAATGGTGTTTTCTTGTTCCGGGATCTTTTATCTTTGCTTTGAATCATTGGGTTTAGACATTACTTCGGTGATCTTTAATCGTTTCAAAATGGCAGCAACATACCTTTTGTGATTTCTTTCTATCGAAAAATCAGGCGAACGATTGATTCCCGTGTGATACACTTTTGTTTTGATCGAAATAGTTTTTTCAATTCCAAGAAAATTTCCCTTTTTATTTGAAACTCTTTAGATCCTTTCTATTTCTATATTGAAGATATACTTACGAAGTTGTTCCAACTTATTGATTGACACTAACCCTAGATCCTTGCCCTTAAGAAATGAATCAATACTTTCCGCTCGAGCTCCATCATGTACTATTTATACCACCCAACAAAACAAAATAAGGGGTGTTCTAGTGGAACAGAACAAACTATGTCGAGCTAAGAGCACCTTCATTCCTATATAAAATGGTGGGTGTAAGAATCCACAGCCGATCATGTCCTTCAAGTCGCACGTTGCTTTCTACCACATCGTTTTAAACGAAGTTTTACCATAACATTCCTCTAGTTTGGAACCGGTATGGAATTGATTCAATATGGAATCATGAATAGTCATTGGCTCAATCGGTACATAGGAATCTATACCTTATTTTTCTATATAATCAAAGGTAAGTATTTATCTGTAGAAGTCTCGGCAAGGATTCAATTTCATTAACCTATTATTATTATATGAATGAAACAATTTCTAAAGAACACGAATAAACAAGCTCTTTTTTAATCTGCATCTTCAACAGATTGTTGAAGACGATCAATCATGACAGATCCAATTCTTTCTCGAACAACTAAACTAAAAAAACTAAACAAAAGAAGGTCTTTAATTAGATTCCCAATGCCGGAAGAGAATGAATATTAAGTATTAACCAAATAAACTAGTCCAATGAACCGGAAAGACCGGAAGTTAATCGATAGAATAAATTAATCAATCTCGCACTTCTTCGAGTACCAAGAATTCATAAAGAATCATTAAAAGTGTTTAATGAAAACATTCGATATCATTTTTTGAATAATCAAGTTTTCCAGCAAAGACCAAATTGGATCTCGAAATCAATCAAAAGGTTGTCGCAATTATATCATAACGAGTAGCTAAAAATGTTTAGCAGATAGCTAAAGTCAAGAAATACAAATTGGATCCGCATAATCATAAAAGAAATATATCTTTCTTTTCCAATTGAATCATCAATGATTCAAACCAGATAGATAAATTGAGAAACAAATCCAATTCATTTCCTTTTTTGTAGGGATGGATCGAGATAGAAAAGACTCATGTAAGGTAAGGTTTAGGTCGTTATTTTTCCATCTGGTTAATAAAATCAGAATTGGAAGAATATGATCTTTCCATATTCATTAGATAAACCGAACAATTGTCACTGGAGGTAATCGCGGGATCACAGATCTTTTTCACCAAAAGCGAAATGTCACTGACATAGAACAATAACAATACATAAAATAGAATACGGGCGTTGGTTAATTTCATTTTCTACCTATTTTTTTTGCTTTTTACTTCAGGATTAGGAATCTTTCCGCCCATTTCATAAAGGAAATGGAATATATGAAGCCTCCCCCTGTCCCAATCACTCCATTGATTTACAATTAATTATTAGAACTAGATACGAAATCCAAAAATGAGGTTCAAAGCCAATACATCTGTGACATATTGAACTTGATTTTTGTTAATGAGATCCGGAAGGCAGACAGAGCACAGATATTGAAATTGGTACCTTTCGGTGCCGATTAGCTCCTATCTACTAGTAACCCCTATCTACTAGTAACCCCTATCTACTAGTAACCCCTATCTACTGAAGAGTTTTATGAGGATCGTGAGTCATAAACCAAAGGGGGTGCTCCGACTGGATGCTAGACTTTCTTGTCTAAGTGCAAAAACAAACGAGTCCAGATCCATCCGTTGTTGCTATTTTTTTTTAGCCCAACCCGGTCTTAGGAGACTTAATCCTAGCGATGGAATTTGAATTCCATTAGTACCAAGAACTCCCTCTTGTTTAGGATTCTGGATCCACAGAGAGTTAGTAATTGGGCTACCCTATTGACTTTAGGTATAGGGGATATAGAGGATTTTATTTCGCGTTTCCATTCAGAATGTGTCATTGATAATTCAAGTAGATATAGGCCGTAAAATGGAAAGCTTTTCTAAGCAACTATGAATATGAGCGGGACGGGCAGACGCTGAACAGCCCATCCAATTTTGGAATTCCACTATTGATCTATTTCCCATCCTACCTGAATCACAAATGGATTTAGTTCCATCCGCATATCATTTGCGCTGGATTGGTTTGTGAGAAAAAAGGGAAAGATATGATTCAGAAAAGAATCAGTAGAAATCAGAAACAAGGATCACATTATATTCAATATTACACTCTTAACCTAAACAGACGATTGTTAAAGAGAACAATCTTTGTTCTGATAGAATCGGACTGCTCTGGGACGGAAGGATTCGAACCTCCGAGTCGCGGGACCAAAACCCGTTGCCTTACCGCTTGGCCACGCCCCATTTAGATTTCTATTTGACACTAATAAACACTAATATCGGTCTTGTTTATTCGTCAATTCCCACCCAAATATCTATGGAATAGGTTAGATTGTTGCTAGGATTTGACACGTGTAGTTGTAGAATTCAACTGAATTTATTGATCATTACATATAATTCAATTAAGATATTGTATGAAAGTATGACTCCTTCTATTCTCGTTTGGGAATTGAAGGATTTTTGATTGGGCGAGTCAAATTCAAAGAAAAAGAAGAATTTTGGTCTACCTTACTTTCTTCATTTTTTCCCTTATATCAATAACTCAATCAAAATGCAATTATCTCCAAGAAGGAAATGTTTGTTATGCTGAATATCTTTAGTTTGATCTGTATCTGTCTTAATTCTGCCCTTTATTCGAGTAGTTTTTTCTTCGCCAAATTGCCCGAGGCTTACGCTTTTTTCAATCCAATCGTAGATGTTATGCCAGTAATACCTGTGCTCTTTCTTCTCTTAGCCCTTGTTTGGCAAGCTGCTGTAAGTTTTCGATGAGATCTTTACTACTGTCCTACAAACATTCATGATTTTTGCGATAAAAAAAAAAAAGATTCTAACAATTGATAAGATCGGCTAAGTCTTACATTATGAACCCTCGATTCAAACATTGAAATTCTTGGAGAGTCGCGATGAGCCTGGATCACCTCATTTCTTCATTCTGACCCTCTCTTTTACTTCCATTGAGCAAGGGGACCCTATTCAATTTAGGGTCCCTCACAATCACAATATGGAATTGGGTTATGAAAGATAATTTTGGTAACGAAAGAATATTATTGCAAATCAATTTCTGAAAATGCCTTTCTTTTCTAGAAACCACTTCCTTTCTTGATGTCAAAATAGGATATGTGGTATAAAAATGGATAATCTATTCCCTTTTTTCCAAAAATGATCTTGGAGATTGTGTAATGCTTACTCTCAAACTCTTCGTTTACACAGTAGTGATACTCTTTGTTTCTCTCTTCATCTTCGGATTCCTATCTAATGATCCGGGACGTAATCCTGGGCGTGAGGAATAAAAAAAGAAAAGAATGGCTTTTTCGTTTTCCTTGCTTGTTGATTTCTGAATTTTGATTTTATTTATTCCAGACATTTAACTATGATAAAATCAGATAAGATTAAAAGGCTTCGAGATTTTTTTTGCATTTGAAAGAAAAATCTCAAGTCATCATAGGAAACGGAAAGAGAGGGATTCGAACCCTCGGTACAAATAACTCGTACAAC